TAGTAAAATGGCCGATATAAAAACCGACGTGACTTTAATACGCTATTCACAACAATCAGACTTTCGGCGCGGTATAATCAAAGGTTCTATGCGGGCTCAAAGGCGTAAAGTGGTTATTTTCGAATTGTTTCAAGCAAATGCGAAGTCCCCCCTTTTTTTGGGGAGACTAGAAAAATCCCCTCCCTTTTCTTTTAATATTTCCGGGTTGATTAAACTAATTTTAAAAAATGGATTGGGGGAAGCATTCAAACTTGTAGAGTATACAAAAGAACAAACAAAAAGAGAAGAAAAACAAGAAAACAACAAAAGAAAGGAAAAAGCACGAATAAAAGTCGCAGAGGATTGGAATCGTATTCCATTTGCACAAGGAATAAGAGGTTGCGTGTTACTAACTCAATCTTTTTTTAGAAAATATATTCTATTACCTTCATTGATAATTGCCAAAAATATTGGACGTATATTCCTATTGCAACGTCCTGAATGGTCTGAGGATTTCCAAGAATGGAATAAAGAGATCTATATTAAATGCACCTATAATGGTTTTCCATTATCCGAAACCGAATTTCCAAAAAATTGGTTGACAGATGGTATTCAAATACAAATCTTATTTCCTTTCTGTCTGAAACCTTCGCAAAAATCGAAACCACGATCCTCTCAGAAAGATCTGATGAAAAAGAAAAACGAAAAAGGTGATTTTTGTTTTTTAACAGTTTGGGGAATGGAAACTGAACTCCCCTTTTGTTCACCCCGAAAAAAACCTTCTTTTTTTAAACCCATTTTAAAGGAATTCGGAAAAAAAATTGGAAAATTTAAAAAGAAGTATTTTCGAGTTCGAACAGTTTTCAAAGTAAAAACAAAATTACATCGAAAAGTTTCAAAAGAAACCAAAAAATGGGTTATCAAAAGTGTTTTTTTTATAAAAAGAATAATAAAAGAACTTTCCAAAGTAAATCCAATTCTATTATTTAGATTAAGAGAAGTCGGAGTCGATAAATCAAGCAAAATTAAAGAAGAAAAAGATTCCATAATAAACAATCAAATAATTCACGAATCATTTAGTCAAATTCAAATTGCATCTCCGAGTTGGACAAACTCTTCATTGACAGAAAAAAAAATGAAGGATCTGACTGATAGAACAAGTACAATTCGAAATCAAATAGAAAGAATCACAAAAGAGAAACAAAAAGTAACTCCAAGAATAAATAATCTTAGTGCTACAAGTTATAATGCTAAAAAATTAGAAAAACAACAAATGGTAAAAATGTTAAAAAGACGAAATGCTCAATTATTCTGTAAATTATCCCCTTTTGTAAAATTTTTCATTGAAAAAATATACACAGATATATTTTTATATATCATTAATATTCCCAGAATAAATACAGAACTTTTTCTTAAATTAACAAAAAAAATTATTGAGAAATCCATTTACAATAATGAAAGAAAACAAGAAATAATTAATAAAAAAAATCAAACTGGAATTCAGTCTATTTCAAGTATAATAAAGGCACTTGATAATATTAGTAATATTAAAGCAAATTCACATATTTTTTATGACTTATCCTACGTGACACAACCAGATGTATTTTACAAATTAGGAAAAATCCAAGTTAGTAACTCGTTAAGATTTGTTGTTCAATATCAAGGAATCCCCTTTTTCCTTAAGGCTAAAATAAAGGATTCTTTTGAAACACAAGGAATGCTTGATTCGAAATCAGCAGATAACAAACTTCCGAGTTATGAAATGAATCCATGGAAAAGCTGGTTAAGAGGACATTATCAATACCATTTATCTCAGATTGGATGGTCTAGATTAATACCAGAAAAATGGCGAAATACATTTCGTCAGCATCGTATAGTTAAAAAGGCAAATTTTAGCAAACGGCATTCATATGAAAAAAACCCATTAATGAATTCCAAAAAACAAAAACAATTTGAAGTATATTTATTATCTAATCAAAAAGATAATTTTCTAAAATACTATCGATCTGATCTTTTATCATATAAATTTATTCATTATGAAAAGAAAACGGAATGCTTTTTTTATGGATCTCCCTTTGAAGGAAATACGAACCAAGAAATTTATTATAACACGCCTAAAAAAAATTTTTTTGATATGCTAAGGAACATCCCTATTAAAAATGATCTAGGAAAGATCCATATGGAAAAACCGGCCGATAGAAAATATTTTGATTGGAAAATTTTTAAATTGGATCTTATACAAAAAGTCGATATTGAGGCCTGGATCATAATCGATACCAATAGGAATCAAAATACTCAAATTCGTACTAAAAATTCTCAAATAATTTCTAAAAAAGATTTTTTTTATCTTAAGATCCCAGAGATCAATTTACCAAACTCTCACAAGGGGTTTTGCGATTGGATGGGAATGAATGAAAAAATGCTAAAGCATCCCATATCCAATCTGGAACTTTGGTTCTTCCCAGAATTTTTGTTACTTTATAAGACATATAAAATGAAACCTTGGTTTATACCAAGCAAATTACTTCTTTTAAATTTCAATAGAAGTGAAAATAAAAAGATCAATGAAAAAGGCAATTTTTTGATAGCATCAAATAAAAAGCATCGAAATCAAGAAGAAAAAGAACCGACAAGTCGAGGAGAGCGGCGATCCGTCCTCTCACCCCCAAAAGATATTGAAGAAAATTATGAAAGATCAAACATTAAAAAAGGGAAAAATAAAAAACAATACACGAAAGCAGAACTCCGTTTGTTCCTGAAACGTTATTTGCTTTTTCAATTGCGATGGGATGAGACTTTGAATGAAAGAATGATCAATAATATCAATGTATATTGTCTCCTGCGTAAACTGATAGATTCAAAAAAAATTACTATATCCTCGATTCAAAAGAAACAAATGAGTTTGGATATAATGATGATTAATAATAATTTAACTCTTTCAGAATTTATGAAGAAGGGAGTATTTATTCTAGAACCCATTCGGCTGTCTGAACAAAAAGATGGGCAATTTATTATGTATCAAACCGTGGGTATTTCGTTGGTTTATAAGAATAAGCATCAAAAATACCAAGAGCAAGGACATGCTTCTAAGAATAATTTTGCTGAAACTATTTCACTACATCAAAGAATAACTGGAAATAGAGACAAAAATCATTTTGATTTACTTGTTCCCGAAAATATTTTATCCTTTAGACGTCGTAGAAAATTGAGAATTCTAATTTGTTTCAATTCAAAAAAGAGAAATTATATAGACGAAAATCCGGTATTTTGGAACGTAAAAAATAGCAGCCAAGTTGCACATGACAATAACCATCTTGATAGAGATAAAAATCAATTAATGAAATTAAAGCTCTTTCTTTGGCCTAATTATCGATTAGAAGATTTAGCTTGTATGAATCGTTATTGGTTTGATACCAATAATGGCAGCCGTTTCGGTATGTTAAGGATACAGATGTATCCACGATTGCAAATTTTTTGATAATACACTTTTTCTGTATATCCTATACCCTATATATATAATAAGGTATATGAAAGCAAACAAATACACAGATCACATGTCTTATCTCATATTTCATTCTAGTATCCAATATCAAATGAATAATGTGTGAATTCGATCTCGAAATGAATCAACGAAACCTTCTTTATTTTAGGTCTAAATTCTTCGATCCAAAAATGTACCAACCTTTTCTATTCCTATAGAAAACCAATTTTAAATTGGATTGATTGATTTGAATTCAGGAAATTAGTAGTTCATAAAGAAATTTTGATTAGATTCTTGTATATACCACATTCAAATTAATGGCATTATTATTATTACTGATCGGTAAAATCCATATCTGTAAAAAGGGCAAGGGGCGTTTTTTTATGGTAAAAAATTCATCGATTTCGGTTATTTCTCAAAAAGAAAACAAAGAAACCAGGGGGTCTGTTGAATTTCAAGTATTCAGTTTCACCACTAAAATAAGGAAACTCACTTCACATTTGGAATTGCACAAAAAAGACTTTTCATCTCAGCGAGGTTTGCGAAAAATTTTGGGAAAACGTCAACGACTGCTGGCCTATTTGTCAAAAATAAATAGGGGGCGCTATAAAGAATTAATTGGGGAGTTGGATATTCGAGAGATAAAAACTCGTTAATTTGAAGCGTGAGACCATTTGCGCTTAGTCGTTTAAATTTTGATGAACTTCTTTCTTTTTACTTTCAGCAATGCATGGAAGAATGACTCGAGAAAAACTTATGATTCCACCAACTACAAGAAAAGACCTCATGATAGTTAATATGGGCCCTCACCACCCATCAATGCATGGTGTTCTTCGACTGATCGTTACTCTCGATGGTGAAGATGTTATTAACTGCGAACCAGTATTGGGTTATTTACATAGAGGGATGGAGAAAATTGCGGAAAATCGAACAATTATACAATATTTGCCTTATGTAACACGTTGGGATTATTTAGCTACTATGTTCACAGAAGCAATAACCGTAAACGGGCCCGAACAGCTAGGGAATATTCAAGTACCTAAAAGGGCTAGCTATATCAGAGCTATTATGTTGGAGTTGAGTCGTATCGCTTCCCATTTGTTATGGCTTGGTCCTTTTATGGCAGATATTGGGGCGCAGACTCCTTTCTTCTATATTTTTCGAGAACGAGAATTGATATATGACCTATTTGAAGCTGCTACCGGCATGCGCATGATGCATAATTTTTTTCGTATCGGAGGAGTCGCTGCTGATCTACCTCATGGCTGGATAGATAAATGTTTGGATTTTTGCGATTATTTTTTAACCGGGGTTGCTGAATATCAAAAGCTTATTACACGGAATCCTATTTTTTTAGAACGGGTTGAGGGCGTAGGCATTATTGGCGGAGAAGAGGCATTAAACTGGGGTTTATCGGGACCAACGCTACGAGCTTCCGGAATACAATGGGATCTTCGTAAAGTTGATCGTTATGAGTGTTATGAGGAATTTGATTGGGAGATTCAATGGCAAAAAGAGGGGGATTCATTAGCTCGGTATT